GGAAAGTTAAGAAATTATCATATAATAATCGATAAGTTGCAACAGAAAAAGGGGAGGTTAATGAATGATTTTGAAATATAGTCTACTCGGTAATCTATTATTATTATGGATGAATATAGTTAATTCGGTCGTTATGGTCGGACTTTATTATGGATTTCTAACCACATTTTCTATAGGTCCCTCTTATCTCTTACTTCTAAGAACTCGGGTTATGAAAGAAGGGAGCGAAAAAGAAGTATCAGCAACAACCGCTTTTATTATGGGACAGTTCATAGTATTCATATCGACCTATTATCCGCCCTTGCATCTAGCATTAAGTAGACCCCATACACTAACTGTCCTAGTTATACCGTATCTTTTGTCTCATTTTTGGTTCTTCTGGAACCATAAGAAATCCCTTTTTGATTATAGATCTACTCACGGGAATTTCATTCCTAACCTTAGCATTCAATATGTATTTCTGAATAATCTAATTTTTCAATTATTCAACCATTTTGTTTTACCAAGTTCAACATTAACCAGATTAGTCGACATTTCTATGTTTCGATACAACAATAAGATTTTATTTGTAACAAGTAGTTTTTTTGGCTGGTTAATTGGTCACATGTTATTGATGAAATGTATTGGCTTAGTATTATATTGGCCATGGGAAAAAATGAGATCTAATGCACTTTTTAGATCTAATAAGTATCTTATGTCAAAATGGAGAAATTCTGTATCTCAAATCTTTAGTATTCTCTTATTTATCATCTGTATCTGCTATCTAGGAAGAATGCCATCACCCATTATAACTAAAAAACTGAAAGAAAGTTCAAAAAGGGAAGAAAAGAAGAAAACGGAAGAAGAAGGAAATGTAGAAATAGAACGAGTTTCGAAAACAAATAAGATAAAACAAAAACAGGAAGAAGATGGATCCGTCGAAGAAGACCTTTCCATTTCTTTGGAAGAGGAAGAAAGGTGGAATCTTTACAAGAAGATATATGAAACAGAGGAGATCTGGCTGAATGGAAAGGAAAAAGATGAATTCGACCTGAAAGAGAAAGAAAAGAATAAACTTTTAGGGATTGAAAAATCCCTTCTGTCTCTTCTTTTCGATTATCAACGATGGAATCGACCCCTGCGATATATAGAAAATGATCGATTTTCAAATGCTGTAAGAAATGAAATGTCTCAATCTTTTTTTTATACATGCGCAAGTGATGGAAAGCAAAGAATATCTTTCACATATCCACCTAGTTTGTCTACTTTTTTTGAAATGATAAAAAAAAAGATGTCTTTTCGCACAGCAGAAAAACTACCTGCGGAGGACCTCTCTAATGAATGGGTTTCGACCACTAAAAAACAAAGAGATAACTTAAGGAACGAATTCATAAATCGAATCGAAGCTATAGACAAAGGATCTCTTATTCTCAATGTGGTCGAAAAAAGGGCCAGATTGTGCAATGATGAAGAGGAACAAGAATGCTTACCTAAGTTTTATGATCCTCTTTTGAACGGACCCTATCGTGGAACAAGAAAAAAAGGGTATTTATATTCAATTAGGAATGATTCAACTACCTCCACACGGGGGTCCACCAAAACGGCTTGGATAAATAAGATTCATGCTATCCTTTTTTCCAAGGATTATCGAGAGTTTGAACGAGAATTTGAACACGAAATATATAAACTTGGTGTAAAATCATCATCTACAGGCATCGAGGATTCATCAGTCTCAATTGGTGAATTTACAGAAGAAGCTGAAGAAGCTGAGAAATCAAGAACTCGTTTCAAACAATTTGCTTTTGGGGGAGAAGAAAAAGTATTCGATATGGTTAGAGCTGATCCGAATGATCAAAAAATTAGTAATCTTCAAATTGAAGAAATTAAGAAAAAGGTTCCTCGATGGTTATACAAACTGACTTCTGATTTGGATTTTGAGGAAGAGGAGGAAGAGGAGGAAGAAGATGATCAGGAAGAATCCACGGATGATCACGGGATTCGTTCAAGAAAAGGCAAACGTGTAGTAATTTATACTGATACCAATCAGGGTACTAATATCATTAATACTACTAATAATATCAAGACTACCAATGATAATATCATCAAGACTACCAATGATGATATCATCAAGACTACCACTGATAATATCATTAATACCAATGATAATATCATTAATACCAATGATAATATCATCAAGACTACTGATAATATCATTAATACCAATGATAATATCATCAAGACTACTGATAATATCATTAATCCTACTGATAATATTATCAATACTAATGATAATATCATTAAGACCACCGATAGTAATCGAGAAAAAAATAGTGATGATAAAGTCGAAAATGGTGATCAAGTGGAAGAAAATGAGATGGTCTTGATACGTTACTCGCAACAATCCGATTTTCGCCGTGATCTAATCAAAGGGTCGATGCGGGCTCAAAGACGTAAAACAGTGACTTGGGAAATGTTTCAAACAGATGCACACTCTCCCCTTTTTTTTGACAGAATAGACAAAACACCTTTGTTTTCTTTTGATATCTCAAGGATGATGAACCTAATTTTTATAAATTGGATGGAGGAGAAAAGCCCAAAAATAAAAACATCTTCTTATGTGGGTGAAGGGGCAAAAGAGAAAGAGAAAATAGAGGAAGAACACGAAGAAGAAAAAGGGGAGTATAAAAGAAAAGAGGATAAAAGACAGGAGGAGGAACGGATAGCAATAGCAGAAACTTGGGATAATATTATATTTGCTCAAGCAATAAGGGGTTCCATATTAGTAACTCACTCGATTCTACGAAAATACATCGTGTTACCTTCATTGATAATAGTTAAAAATATTGGTCGTATGTTATTATTTCAATTCCCTGAGTGGTATGAAGATTTTAACGAATGGAGTAGGGAAATGCATGTCAAATGCACATATAATGGTGTTCAATTATCGGAAACAGAATTTCCAAAAGATTGGTTAACAGACGGTATTCAGATAAAAATCCTATTTCCTTTCTCTCTGAAACCTTGGCATAGATCTAAGCTACGATCCCATCATAAGGATCTAAGAAAAAAACAAAAAAATTTCTGTTTTTTAACGATCTGGGGGATGGAAACAGAACTGCCCTTTGGCTCTCCCCGAAAAAAACCTTTCTTTTTTGAACCCATTCATAAAGCATTCGAAAAAAAAATTATAAAAGTAAAAAAGAAAGGTTTTTTCTTTCTAATAATTATAAAAGACAACATAAAAGGTTTTATAAAGATTCTCAACGAAAAAATAAGATGGATTATCAAAATAGTTCTATTTATAAAAATCAAAGTGAAGGAAGTCTTTTTATTTTTTGTATTGAGGCGAGTCTCTGACCCAAGTCAAAATGAAGAACCAAGTAAAAATGAGAAAGATTCCAAAATAAGTAATAGGATCATCAATGAATCACCCATTAGAATTGTATCCAGAGATTGGACAAATGATTCACTGATAGAAATAAAAATTAATGATCTGGCTGATAAGACAACCAAAATCTGGGATCAAGTAGAAAAGATTAGAAAAGACAAGAAAAAAAAACCTCTAACTCCAGATATTGAGGATATAGATATTAGTACTAACAAGGGAAATTGTAGTAATAAAAGAACCGAATCACGGAAACATATTTGGCAAATATCTAAAAAAAGAAGAAGTGCCCGATTAATCTCTAAATCGGACTCTTTTATGAAATCTTTCATTGAAAGAATATACATGAGTATCCTTCTATGTATCACTAACATTTACAGGATCTATGTACAATTTTTTCTTTACTCAACAAAAAAGACTTTAAATGGATACACTTACAATGACGAAATAAAGGAAAAGGATACTAATGAACCAAATCCCAATATAATTCCCTTCATTTCGACTGTAAAATCTCTTTCTACTTATACTACTAATATAAGTAGTGATAGTAATTCACCGATTTACTGCGACTTATCCTCTTTGTCCCAAGCCTATGTGTTTTACAAATTATTGCAAACCCAAGTTAGTAACAAATATAAGTCAGAATCCATATTTCATTACTACAGAACATATCCTTTTATTAAGGATGGAATAAAAGACTATTTCCATGACTATTTCCATACACGAGGAATATTTGATTCAGAATCAAAACACAAGAAACTGCGGAATTCTGGAATGAGTGAATGGAAAAACTGGTTAAAGAGCCATTATCAATACAATTTATCCCATGACAAATGGTCTAGATTAGCACCTCTAAAATGGAGAAAGAAAGTCAATCAGCATCGTACGATTCAAAATAACGACTCATCAAAATTGGGTTCATATGAAGAAAAAGACCAATTAATTCATTCCGGGAAAAAGGATTATTATAAATTGGGCTTATTGAAGAGTCCGAGTCGCGAAATTAAGAGTCCGAGTTGCGAAAAAAAAATAAAAAAACACTACAGATATGATCTTTTATCATATAAATATCTTAATTATGAAGATGTGAAAGACTCCAACATTTATGGATCACCATTACAAGTAAACAGGCACGGAGAGATTTCTAATTACAATACACATAAATACAAATCGTTTTATGCTATAACCATAAATGATAGCCTAGAAGATAAATATACAATTGATAGGGATCAAAATCTAGATAGAAAATATTTTGAATTGAGAATCACCAATTTTTACCCTAGAAACAATATTGAAACTAGGACTAGTACGGATATCGGAACTTTCATTAATAAAAAAAATAAAACTACTAAGACTGGGACCAATAAGAAAGATATTCTTTCTCTTTATATCAGAATTCATCAAGAAATCCAAACAAAGCAAAAAGAGTTCTTTTTTGATTGGATGGGAATGAATGAACAAATGTTAGATCGTACTATATCGAATCTGCGCCCTTGGTTCTTACCAGAATTTGTGCCGCTTTACGATCGATATACGACTAATCCGTGGATCATACCAATAAAATTGCTTCTATTTGATTTTCATGGAAATAAAACAAGCGATCTTTATATAGATCCAAAGGTGGAATCTAATCAAAAAGAAAGATTTAATCCAAAACCAAAAGTAGAATCTAATCAAAAGGGATATCTTGAATTAGAGAATCGGAACCGGGACGAGAAAGAACGACAGCACCAAGGAAATCTTATATCTGATATAAGAAACAAAAAAAAAGATGTTGGAGCAAATTCTGCAGGTTCAGATATTAAGAAACGCAGAAAGAAAAAGAAATTCAAGAGCAAGAAGGAAGCGGAACTAGACTTATTTTTGAAAAAATATTTTATTTTTCAACTCCGATGGGATGATCCTTTCAATAAAGGAATGAACAATAATATCAAGGTATATTGTCTACTGCTTAGACTTATGAATCCGAATGAAATTGCTATATCCTCTATTCAAGGTGGAGAAATGGGTCTAGATGTAATGCTGATTAATAGGAGTTTCTCTCTTCCAGAATTGATAAAAAAGGGAATATTTCTTATTGAACCGGTTCGTTTGTCTATCAAACGGGATGGAATTTCTATTATGTATCAAACCATAGCTATTTCATTGACCCATAAGATTCAGCACCAAACTAATCAAGGATACCAGTTAAAAAAATATATTGATAAGAATTACTTTAATGGCTCGATTGCACGACACGGAGGAGTGCGTGTGAATGGGGACAATAATAATTATGATTTGCTTGTTCCTGAACATATTTTATCTCCTAGCCATCGTAGAGAATTGAGAATTATAAGCCGTTTCAATTACCGAAATAGGAACCTTGTGAATAAGAATCCAGTATTTTGCAATAGAGCTAAGACTAATGCGCAGGGGTTTGAGAAATTTGTAAATAGGGATAAGCATTTTCATACAGATACAAATAACTCTCTAAAATGGAAAGTGTTTCTTTGGCCCACTCATCGATTAGAAGATTTAGCCTGTATGAATCGCTATTGGTTTGATACCAATAATGGGAGTCGTTTCAGTATGTCAAGGATCCATATGTATCAGCAATTTGGAATTCGCGGATGTTACAGTCTTTATCACGTGCCTGGTATATGAGGACATGCAAATAAATACATACCTTGTGTTAGACTCTGATACACAAGATTCAGTCACATATCAATTGGACCTAGGAATGAATCGACAGAATCTTTTTAGGTCCCTTTCATTCTGTTTCGTGAGCCCAGGAATATACCATCCCTTTGTGTCTGAATAAATTTATTGTTATTATTTATTCATATTCATTTTTATTTTTTTGATAGAAAAAAGAGTAATATATGAATCAATCCAGATTATTGTGTACACCAGAACAAAATCAATGGTATTATTATTCTTGATTGGGAAGATTTATATCCGTGGGAACAAAAAGAAAAAAAAGAGAAGAATTTATTTGTATGGTAAAGAATTCGCCCATATCCGTTATTCCACAAGAAGAAAAAAGGGGTTCCGTTGAATTCCAAGTATTTAATTTTACCAATAAGATAGAGAGACTTACTTCACATTTGGAACTGCACAGAAGAGACTATTTATCTCAGAGGGGTCTGCGGAAAATTCTGGGGAAACGCCAACGACTGTTGGTTTATTTATCAAAGAAAAATCGAGTGCGTTATAGGGAATTAATTGGTCAATTGGGTATTCGAGAACCAAAAACTGGTTAGTTTGGAAATTCGTTTGAATTATTCGGTTCATTAGATCTTGAATTTTTATGAACCTCGTTTCATTTTCAGGAATTCATGGAATAATGAATTGGGATCGGAGAATAAAAACATATGACTGTACCAGACGCAAGAAAAGACCTCCTCGTGGTCAATATGGGTCCTCACCACCCGTCAATGCATGGTGTTCTTCGACTCATTGTTACTCTAGATGGCGAAGATGTTATCGACTGTGAACCCATATTGGGTTATTTACACAGAGGAATGGAAAAAATTGCGGAAAACCGAACAATTATACAATATCTACCTTATGTGACACGTTGGGATTATTTAGCTACTATGTTCACGGAGGCAATAACCGTTAATGCACCTGAGGAATTGGGAAATATTCAAGTACCTAAAAGAGCCAGCTATATTAGGGTAATTATGCTGGAGTTGAGTCGTATAGCTTCGCATTTGTTATGGCTTGGACCTTTTATGGCCGATATCGGTGCACAGACTCCTTTCTTCTATATTTTCAGAGAGAGGGAATTGTTATATGATCTATTCGAAGCTGCCACAGGTATGCGAATGATGCATAATTATTTCCGTATCGGGGGGGTAGCTGCTGATTTACCTCATGGCTGGATAGATAAATGTTTAGATTTTTGCGATTATTTTTTAACGGGAGTTGTTGAATATCAAAAGCTTATTACGCGCAATCCCATCTTTTTGGAACGAGTTGAAGGGGTGGGTTTTATTGGGGGAGAGGAAGCCATAAATTGGGGTTTATCAGGACCAATGCTACGAGCTTCCGGAATCCAATGGGACCTTCGTAAAGTCGATCGGTATGAGTGTTATGATGAATTCGATTGGGAAGTCCAATGGCAAAAAGAAGGAGACTCATTAGCTCGTTATTTAGTAAGAATTGGCGAAATGACGGAATCCATAAAAATTATTCAACAGGCTCTAGAAGGAATTCCGGGGGGACCTTATGAAAATTTGGAATCCCGACGCTTTGCTGGAACAAAAGACTCAGAATTGAACGACTTTGAATATCGATTCATTAGTAAAAAGCCTTCTCCCAGTTTTGAATTGTCAAAACAAGAACTTTATGTAAGAGTGGAAGCCCCAAAGGGAGAATTAGGTATTTTTCTGATAGGAGATAATAGTGTTTTTCCTTGGAGATGGAAAATCCGTCCACCCGGTTTCATCAATTTGCAAATTCTTCCTCAGCTAGTTAAAAGAATGAAATTGGCTGATATTATGACAATACTAGGTAGTATAGATATCATTATGGGAGAAGTTGATCGTTGAAATGATAATTGAAGAAGCACAAGCTATCAATTCTTTTTTCAGATCGGAATCCTCAAAAGAGGTCTATGGGCTCATATGGTTACTTGTACCTATTTTTACTCTTGTATTGGGAATCACAATAGGGGTATTAGTAATTGTGTGGTTAGAAAGAAAAATATCCGCAGGGATACAACGACGAATTGGTCCTGAGTATGCCGGGCCCTTGGGCATTCTTCAAGCTCTAGCGGATGGGGTCAAACTACTTTTCAAAGAAGATCTTCTTCCATCTAGAGGAGATATTCGTTTATTTAGTGTCGGCCCATCCGTAGCGGTCGTATCAATTCTACTGAGTTATTCAGTAATTCCCTTTGGCTATCACCTTGTACTAACCGATCTCAGTATAGGTGTTTTTCTATGGATCGCTATTTCAAGTATTGCCCCTATCGGACTTCTTATGTCCGGATATGGATCAAATAATAAATATTCCTTTTCAGGTGGTTTACGAGCTGCTGCTCAATCTATAAGTTATGAAATACCGTTAACTCCATGTGTGTTATCAATATCTCTACGTGTGATTCGTTGGAATACGCACTCCTACCTCTTTCTTTGCTTTTTCTAGGAAAGAAGTTGATTGAATATATAGATAGAACTCTTTTTTTATTCATCACTGGGATCTATGAACTAAACCAGATAGTTATATGAGTGAAACAAAACTGCTTATGAATTCGCAGTAAGAAGATCGAGTCTCATTACCTACGTACGAGAGTAAAGTGGAGCTAAACATAAGCAGCGGAAGCTGTTTACCCCAAGTATCGATTAGCCATCAGGACTTGAAGCGGGCGCAAAAGATCAACTGTATGGAATTTTTACTCTTGTATTTATTATCATACCGAGGATCCACCAAAACTGAGTGGACGGTTAGGAACACCAAGGTACACAAAAGATTAGTAATGGAGATAATGTAACGTATCCAAACGGATATTTTTACATTACATAAAAGGAGTCATAATGAGGGCTTGAAGTTGGTAGAAATGATCAAAAAGTACTTCCCCGTGATCCCGATCCAGAGTATAGCTCCTATCCACTGATTGAAAAATAACTATCAGGAACGAAGTAATCCTTTATTTATATAGTATAGTCCTTCTGAGAAAGAAGAGAAGAACAGGAAGGAAAAATAGATTGACTATTTATTGTATCTTATGGAAAGATCGAGTTATTACTGAACAAGAAACTAAGCAAAAAGGATAAAGGATGAGATGGATTCAGAAGCGTACTTTTTATTTGTTATTATCTTATCGCGGACAGAATCCCACTGGTCTAGTTCACTTATGAGCATTTTGATTCATCTTTCTTTTTTCCTATGGTATGCCGATGTAATACCGAAGCATACCTTAGATTTATTCTTAGATTTATTCGTGACCATTGAGGAGCCGTATGAAGCTGAGGTCTCATGTACGGTTCTGGAATAGAGATGGGAACAGTGATGTTATCATCGACTATGATTATCTAACAGTTCAAGTACGGTTGATATAGTTGAGGCGCAGTCAAAATATGGTTTTTGGGGGTGGAATCTTTGGCGTCAACCTATAGGGTTTATAGTTTTTATAATTTCTTCACTAGCAGAATGTGAGAGATTGCCCTTTGATTTACCGGAAGCCGAGGAGGAATTAGTAGCAGGTTATCAAACTGAATATTCAGGTATAAAATTTGGTTTATTTTATGTTGCTTCTTACCTAAATTTACTAGTTTCTTCATTATTCGTAACAGTTCTGTACTTGGGAGGGTGGAATCTTCCTATTCCATATATACCAATTACTGAACTTTTCGAAATAAATAAAACTAGTGAAGTCTTTGGAACAACAATTAGTCTCCTCATTACATTAGCTAAAGCTTATTTGTTCCTGTTCATTCCTATCTCAACAAGATGGACTTTACCTAGGCTGAGAATGGATCAACTATTAAATCTTGGGTGGAAATCTCTTTTACCTATTGCTCTCGGTAATCTATTATTGACAACTTCTTCCCAACTTGTTTCGCTGTAACAGAATAGGATATTCCAGATTCTTATCCTCTCTCAAGCAAGAGAAAGAAACATCAAATTATTCATGGATATTCACGATATATGTTTCCTATGGTGACTGGGTTCATGAATTATGGTCAACAGACAGTACGAGCTGCAAGATACATTGGTCAAAGTTTCATGATTACCTTATCTCACGCAAATCGTTTACCTGTAACTATTCAATATCCTTATGAAAAATCGATCACATCAGAGCGTTTCCGTGGGCGAATCCACTTTGAATTTGATAAATGCATTGCTTGTGAAGTATGTGTTCGCGTATGTCCGATAGATCTACCTGTTGTTGATTGGCGATTAGAAACAGATATTAGAAAGAAACGATTGCTTAATTATAGTATTGATTTTGGAATCTGTATATTTTGTGGTAATTGCGTGGAGTATTGCCCCACAAACTGTTTATCAATGACTGAAGAATATGAACTTTCCACCTACGATCGTCATGAATTAAATTATAATCAAATTGCTTTGGGTCGGTTACCAATGTCTGTAATTGGAGATTACACAGTTCGAACAATTATGAACTCAACTCAAATAAAAATATCTATGGATAAACCCCTTGATTCAAGAACGATTACCAATTAAATTAAAAATAAGATTAAGTTTTGATCGAAAGTAGGTAAGTTTCTTTCATGTTAGACAAATAATAACTAGATTTGTGAGGATTATAACTACTTTTTGAATATATAAATATATATAGCCATTATAGCCATAGCCCTTATTTTTTTAATTAAAAATATGAAATTACGAACTCTGGTTCGACTAAAGACAAAAGCAAGATTGGCCCGTTCAATTGATTAACTCTATCTACATAAACCCACACCACGCTGGGGTAAGAACTATTAGATATAAAAAAGGATAACCTACTTTTTCCCGACCAGTAAGATCATGAGATATTTTGACTTATTTATCGCTTATTTAACACATAATGGATTTACCTGCGCCAATACATGATATTCTTTTAGTATCTCTGGGATCAGGTCTTATAGTAGGAGGTCTAGGAGTGGTATTACTTACCAATCCAATTTATTCTGCCTTTTCGTTGGGATTGGTTCTTGTTTGTATATCTTTATTTTATATTCCATCGAACTCTTATTTTGTAGCTGCTGCGCAGCTACTTATTTACGTGGGAGCCATAAATGTCTTAATCTTATTTGCTGTGATGTTTATGAATGGTTCAGAATATTACAATTATTTTCATTTTTGGACTGTCGGAGATGGATTCACTTCGCTAGTTTGTACAAGTATTTTTTTTTCACTAATTGCTACTATCCCAAACACGTCATGGTACGGGATTATTTGGACTACAAGATCAAACCAGATCATAGAACAGGACCTGACAAGTAATGTTCAACAGATTGGGATTCATTTATCAACAGATTTTTATCTTCCATTTGAACTTATTTCTATAATCCTTTTAGTTTCCTTAGTGGGCGCAATTGCTATGGCTCGCCGGGAATAGATACTTAGAATTGGAAATAACAAACCAACCAAATAAAGCAAAGCAAATAAGGTCTTCCTCCGTGTAATTGTTATCGCATCTGTCCACCCTAAATTGGAATATTGTTCATGAGACATATTGAAAAGTTTTTGTTAGTTCGACGACCCATTTCAGTGTCTTTTTTGGTACTATATTTCTTATATATATTAGATGGATTGATAATTGAATTCTATTCAGTAGAATCTTCTAATTTAATTAATCGAATCAGTTGAATTGTTGTTTATATTGAAATGAATCGAGATTGACGAGGAGTTGGTCAATGATGCTCGAGCATGTACTTGTTTTAAGTGCCTATTTATTTTCTATTGGTATCTATGGATTGATCACAAGTCGAAACATGGTTAGAGCACTTATGTGTCTTGAACTTATACTGAATGCTGTTAATATGAATCTCGTAACATTTTCTGATTTATTTGATAGTCGCCAATTAAAGGGAGACATTTTCTCGATCTTTGTTATCGCTATTGCAGCCGCCGAAGCAGCTATTGGACCAGCTATTGTTTCTTCAATCTATCGTAACAGAAAATCAACTCGTATCAATCAATCAAATTTATTGAATAAATAAAAATAGTCGGAACCTTTACTCAAATATATAAAGACATATACGTTATGTCACTCTGTAGAAGTAAATACACACCCGGCTCACGTTATGGATCAACGGATCATAAGCATGGATTAGGAATAAGAGAAGAGTATTATACGTTTTATTTCTTTATTATATATAATTATAATTCATTTATAGATTAGCAAAACGTGTATTGACTGATATGACCATGTTTGATGAAAGATAACAGATCAAAGTATCTTGGGCCTATCTCATGAACAGATCAGAAATAGATTTATAACAAAACTTTATGGTCTAATCACCGATTCGTCTGGTGCCCAACCAAATATTGAATCATTTACTAAAGCTACCAGACCGAAAATTTATGACGTTAAAAAAAAATTAATAGATCTAATGTCACACTCAGTAAAGATTTATGATACATGTATAGGGTGTACCCAATGCGTACGAGCGTGTCCTACGGATGTCCTGGAAATGAT